GAAAAGGAGGGTGCGGACAAAATCGATCAAACGAAAGAGATCCGAGTGAATAGAAAAGAAAAAAAGAAATTCCTTAAAAAGACATACTATAAATACAAAAAAAGACCCATTTATGAAGCTTCTTATTTAGATCTAGATAAAAATGAAGAAAAGTCTAAGTTAAAAATATTTGAAAAAAAAAAATTCTTCTGGTTTGAAAAACCCTTCGTAACTCTTCTTTTCGATTATAATCGATGGAATCGACCAATGCGATATATAAAAAACAATAAAGTGGAAAATACTATAAGAAATGAAATGTCACAATATTTTTTTTCTACATGTCAAAGTTATGGAAAAAAAAAAATATCTTTTTCATTTCCACCGAGTTTATCCACTTTTTGGAAAATTATACAAAGAAAGCGACCCTTATTTAAAATAAAAAAAGATAAGTTATACAAATATTGGGTTTATACTAATCAAGAAAAAAAGAATAATTTAACTAATGAGTTAATAAATAGAATGGAAACTCTAGACAAAGGTTTTTTTTTTATTGATATACTAGAAAAAAAAATTAGATTGTGTAATGAGGAAAACTTGCGTCAAATATATGATCCTTTCTTGAATCGCAGAAGAATAAATTTATTTTTTTCACCATTAATTATCAATGAAATTGTAACAGAAAGTTTTCCAGAAAAAAATAAAATTCATACTATCTTTCTTACTGATACTCATCTTCAAAAATTTGAACAAAAAATGGCTAAATTTGAAAAAAAAACATTATCAAAAAAAATGAGTTATTTCTTGACTTTAATCAATCAACTTGCTAGAGACAGAGAATCAAATTTCAATTTGAAAAAATCTTTTTTATTTTCAGAACAAGAAAGAGTTGAGTTCGAAAAGGAAACAAACTTTTTCAAATTTTTATTCAATGCAATTATAACTGATACTAATAATAAAAAAAGAAAAAAAAATATTGTTGGAATAAAAGAAATAAGTAAAAATGTACCTCGATGGTCATATAAATTAATCACTGAATTTGAACAAGAGGAAGGAGAGGGTGAAGATGAAGCAGCGCTTGATCATGAGATTCGTTCAAGAAAATTTAAACAAGTAGTGATTTTTAGTGATAATAGTGAAAATAGTGACACTATTAATAAAGATACTAACAATCCTGATCAAACAGACGAGGTGGCTTTAATACGTTATTCACAACAATCGGATTTTCAGAGAGACATAATAAAAGGTTCTATGCGAGCACAAAGACGTAAAACAATTATTTGGGAACTCTTCCAAGCAAATGCACACTCTCTCCTCTTTTTGAACAGAAACAGAATAGGAAAAGCGGGTCTTTTTTTTTTTGATACCTCAGGACTAATGAAACTTATTTTTCGAAATTGGATGAGAGAAGGAGCAGAACTTAAAATTTCAGATTACACAGAAGAAGAGAGAAAAGAAGAAAAAAAAAATGAGAAGGACAAAAAAGAAGAGAACAAAAGAAAGGAGAACGAACGCATAGAAATAGCAGAAGCTTGGGATACGATTCCGTTTGCGCAAGTAATAAGAGGTTTAATGTTAATAACTCAATCGACTCTTAGAAAATATATTATATTACCTTCATTAATAATAGCTAAAAACATTGTTCGTATGGTACTATTTCAATTTCCTGAATGGTCTGAAGATTTAAAGGAATGGAATAGAGAAATACATATTAAATGCACCTATAATGGTGTTCAATTATCAGAAAGTGAATTTCCAAGAAATTGGTTACTAGACGGCATTCAGATAAAAGTCCTATTTCCTTTCTGTCTAAAACCCTGGCACGGATATAAACTAAGGTATTCTTATCTAGATCGAATCAAAAAGAAAGGTCAAAAGGATTCTTTTTGTTTTTTAACAGTTTGGGGAATGGAAACTGAATTTCCTTTTGGTTCTCCTCGAAAAAGGCCTTCCTTTTTTGACCCTATTTTAAAGAAACTTGAAAAAAAACTTGGAAATTTAAAAAAAAGAATAAAAGAAATCTTAAAAATAAATAAAATTCTATTGATATTTAGTAGATTGAAAGAAGTAGATAAATCAAAAGAAACTAAAAAAGAAAAACATTTTATAACGGATAATCAAATAATTAATGAATCAATGGATCAAATTAAATCTAGAAATTGGACAAATTTTTTACTAACAGAAAAAAAAATGAATGATCTAACTGATAGAACAAATATAATTAGAAAAAAAATAGAAAGAATTACAAAAGAAAAAAAGAAAGTGACTTCCGAAATAAATGTTAGTACTAATAAAAAAAATTGTAATGCTAAAAGATTCGAATTAACAAAAATTATTTGGCAAATATTAAAACGACGCAGTGCTCGAATAATCCGTAAATTTTCTTTTTTTATAAAATTTTTCATTGAAAATATATATATAGATATCCTTCTATCTATCATTAATATTCCCAAAATACATTCAAAACTTTGTCTTGAATCAATAAAAACTATTATTGAGAAACCTATTTCCAATACTAAAAAAAATCACGAAAAAAGTAATAAAACCAATCAAAATACAATTAACTTTATTTCAACTATACAAAAGTCCTTTTATAATATTAGTAAAAATAATTTACAGAATTTTGATAAATTATCCTCTTTCTCACAAGCATATATATTTTACAAATTATCAAAAGTCCAAGCTCCCAATTTTTTTAATATTCTTGAATATCGCGGAACATCTTTTTTTCTTAAAACTTCAATAAACAAAAATTTTGGCAACCAAGAAATAATTGATTCTCAATTTAAAGATAAGAAACTTATGAACTCGAAAAAAAATCAATGGAAAGGCTGGTTAAGAGGTTATTATCAATATAATTTATCTCAGATTAAATGGTCTAAATTAATAGCACAAAAATGGCGAAATAGCACAAAAAAATGTCGTACAATTCGAGATAAAAATTTAAACAAAGCGGATTCATATGAAAAAGAAAAATTGAGTTATTATAAAAAACCAAGTGATTACAAAGTATATTTATTACCAAATCAGAAAGATAATTTTCAAAAATACTATACATATAATCTTTTATCTTATAGATCTATTAATTATGAAAAGAGGGAGGACCCATCTATTTATAGATCACCATTCCAAGTAAATAAAACTCAAAAGAATTTTTATATATACAATATACAAAAAATAAATGAATTTGCTAAATTAGCCTATATCCCTATCAACATCAACAATTTTCTAGGAAAAAGTGCTAGTATATATATGGAAAAAAATATGGATCGAAAAAATTTTGATTGGAAAATTATCAATTTTTGTTTAAAAAAAAAAATAGATATTGAAGCTTGGGTCAAGGTGACTACCAATAGGAACCAAAATACTAAGACCGAGGCTCCAAATTATCAAATAATGGATAAAATTGATAAAAAAGATATTTTTTATTTGATGATTCATCAAGATGAAGAAAAAAATGCATCCAATAAAAAAAAAAAATGGGATTGGATGGGAATGAATACAGAAATACTAAGTCATCCTATATCAAATCTAGAACTTTGGTTCTTTCCAGAATTTTTCCTATTTTATAATGCATATAAAATTAAATCCTGGTTTATACCAAGCAAATGCCTTTTTTTGAATTTGAATATAAATGAAAATCTTAGTGAAACTAAAAACCTGAATAGAAAACAAAAAGGAATTATACTGTCAAACGAAAAAAAATATTTTGAATTCACGAATAAAAAAGAAAAAGAATTTGCAAATCAAAGAGATCTTCGATCAACTATGCAAAACCAAGAAAGTCTTGTATCTGTTCTATTAAACCAAGAAAACGAGATTGCGGAAACTTATTTGGAATCAGATAGGAAAAAACTACAAAAGAAAAAACAATACAAGAGCAATACAGAAGCAGAACTTGATTTCTTCCTCAAAAGATATTTTCTTTTTCAATTAAGATGGGGTGGCGCTTTGAATCAAAGAATGATCAATAATATCAAAATATATTGTCTCCTGCTTAGACTGAGAAATCTAAAAAAAATAGCCCTATCCTCTATTCAAAGGAGAGAAATGAATCTTGATATAATGCTGATTAAAAAGAATTTAACTCTTACAGAATTGATGAAAAGGGGAAGATTTATTATCGAACCTCTTCGTCTGTCTGTAAAAAAATCTGGCCAGTTTCTTATGCACCAAACCATAAATATTTCATTAGTTCATAAGAGTAGACATGGTATTAATCAAAGATACCAAGAGAAAATATATGCCAATAAGGAGGATTTTGATAAATCCATTCGAAGCCATCTAACTGGAAGTAAGAATTCTTATTTGTTTTTCCCTGAAAATATTTTAGCGTCGCGACGTCGTAGAGAATTGAGAATTCTAATTTGTTTCCATTCAAAGAATAGTAAAGATATCCAAAAAAATAGAATATTTTGTAATGGGAATAATTTTAAAAGTTATAATCAATTTTTGAATGAAAATAACGATCTTGATAGACAAAAATTAATTAAATTAAAATTACTTCTTTGGCCCAATTATCGATTAGAAGATTTAGCTTGTATGAATCGCTATTGGTTTGATACAAATAATGGAAGTAGTTTCAGTCTGTTAAGGATACGTATGTATCCCGAAATTGAAAAGTAATTAATGAAACTTGATATAGTACCATGTACCATATCTGATATATGAAAGCAAACAAATGCACGTATAACGTGTCTTACATTTTAATATATGATACTAATGTAATGTAATGGGGTATCCATTATTTCTAAAAACGAATCAACAAAATCTTCTTCAGTTTAAAATGTAAACAATTTTATTTTGAAAATGCAAAATAGACTATTGTTTTGTATACCTATTCAAATACCAGTTTAATTGGATCGATTCTTTAATTATTTAAGATATAGAATTCCATAAAAAATAAGTTTCTTATGTATACCACTAACTCGCATTATTATTACTGATCAGTAAAATTCATATTTGTCAAAAAAGAAGATTTTTTATGGTAAAAAATTCAGTGATTTCACAAAAAGAAAAAGAAGAAAACCCGGGGTCTGTAGAATTCCAAGTATTCTGTTTTACTAATAAAATACGAAAGCTTACTTCCCATTTAGAATTGAATAAAAAAGACTATTTATCTCAGAGAGGTCTGCGGAAAATTTTGGGAAAGCGCCAACGGCTGCTAGCTTATTTATTAAAAAAAAATAGAGTACGTTATAAAGAATTAATAGGTCAGTTGAATATTCGAGAGATAAAAACGCGTTAATTTAAAAAATGATTTTACTTTTGATGACCCTCTTTTGATTTTCAGCAATTCATGGAAGAATGAATCGGGAAAAAACCTATGACTGCACCAGTTACAAGAAAGGACCTCATGATAGTGAATATGGGTCCTCACCACCCATCAATGCATGGTGTTCTTCGACTCATCCTTACTCTAGATGGTGAAGATGTTATCGACTGTGAACCAATATTGGGTTATTTACATAGAGGGATGGAAAAAATTGCAGAAAATCGAACAATTATACAATATTTACCTTATGTAACACGTTGGGATTATTTAGCTACTATGTTTACAGAAGCAATAACTGTAAATGCACCAGAGCGATTGGGAAATATTCAAGTCCCTAAAAGAGCTAGCTATATCAGAGTAATTATGTTGGAGTTAAGTCGTATAGCTTCTCATTTGTTATGGCTTGGGCCCTTTATGGCAGATATTGGTGCACAGACTCCCTTCTTCTATATTTTTCGAGAACGAGAATTAATATATGATTTATTCGAAGCTGCCACCGGTATGCGAATGATGCATAATTATTTTCGTATTGGAGGAATAGCTGCCGATCTACCTCATGGCTGGATAGATAAATGTTTGGATTTTTGCGATTATTTTTTAAGGGAAGTTGCGGAATATAAAAAGCTCATTACGCGGAATCCCATTTTTTTAGAACGAGTTGAAGGGGTGGGCGTTGTTAGTGAAGAGGAAGCAATAAATTGGGGTTTATCAGGACCAATGTTACGAGCTTCCGGAATACAATGGGATCTTCGTAAGGTTGATAATTATGAATGTTATGACGAATTTGACTGGGAAGTCCAATGGCAAAAAGAGGGAGATTCATTAGCTCGTTATTTAGTACGAATCAGTGAAATGACGGAGTCTATAAAAATTATTCAACAGGCTCTAGAAGGAATTCCGGGAGGGCCCTATGAGAATTTAGAAACCCGGCGCTTTGCTGGAGTCAGAAATACCGAATGGAATGATTTTGAATACCGATCCATTAGTAAAAAACCTTCTCCTACTTTTGAATTGTCAAAGCAAGAACTTTATGTAAGAGTCGAAGCCCCAAAAGGAGAATTGGGGGTTTTTATGATAGGAGATCAGAATGTTTTTCCTTGGAGATGGAAAATTAGACCACCAGGTTTTGTCAATTTGCAAATTCTTCCTCAATTAGTTAAAAGAATGAAATTGGCTGATATTATGACGATACTAGGTAGCATCGATATCATTATGGGAGAAGTTGATCGTTGAAATGATAATTAATACAAGAGAAGTAGAAGCTATCCATTCTTTTTCTAGGTTGGAATTCTTAAAAGAAATCTATGGTATCATATGGCTGTTTGTACCTATTTTAACTACTGTATTAGGAATTACAATAGGTGTACTCGTAATTGTTTGGTTAGAAAGAGAAATATCTGCCGGGATACAACAACGTATCGGCCCTGAATATGCGGGCCCTTTGGGTATTCTTCAAGCTCTAGCGGATGGGACAAAATTGCTTTTCAAAGAGAATCTTCTTCCATCTAGAGGAAATATTAGTTTATTCACTATTGGCCCCTCTCTAGCTGTTATATCCATTTTGTTAAGTTATTCAGTAATTCCTTTTGGTTATCATCTTGTTCTAGCCGATCTCAGTATAGGTGTTTTTTTATGGATTGCTATTTCAAGTATTGCTCCCATTGGACTTCTTATGTCAGGATATGGATCAAATAATAAATATTCCTTTTTAGGTGGTCTGCGAGCTGCTGCTCAATCAATTAGTTATGAAATACCATTAACTCTATGTGTGTTATCAATATCTCTACGTGTGATTCGTTAAAACATAAACTTTCTCTTATTTATTTCTAGGAAAAAAGTGAAATGAACTAAACCGGATAGTTATATGAGTAAAAGAAAACAGCTTAAAAATTCGCAGTAAAAGTGTAGTCTCATTGCCTATGTACAAGAGTTAAAAGAAAAAAAAATCTATACTGTTTACCCCAAGCTTGATTCATTAGTCATCATGGCTTGAAGCGGGTTTAGAATAAAAGATCCAATTCTAAAAAATTTTTACTATCTATTCCCATATTTTGTATTACTATAAGAATAATAGAGGATTGAGCAAAAAAGAGTGGATGATTAGGAACACCAAGATACAAAAAGGATTAGTAATGTAAATAATGCAAATTATCCAACTGAATATTTAGACATCAAGAAAATCAAATTGGGGCTTTAAGTTAGTAGAAACGACCAAGTAGTACTCCCCATGATTTCGATCCAGAGTATGC